AAGGGTTCAGAAGAAAGCGAGAATAAAAAAAGGATAGGTGCAGAGACTCAATGGAAGCTGTTCTAACAAGTGGGGTTGACTTCTTTACGTTATTACATTAACGTAATCCTTATATCAAAACTACAGAAAGGATAAACCTATATACATACGTATATGTACTGAAATCCTATCTCAAATGATTAATGACGACCCGAATCTTTATTTATTTATATTTCTATAAATAATAAATAAAAATCGAAAGAGTTGTTGTGAATCGATCCAAATTGAAGAAAGAATCGAATATTTATTAATAAAATTTATCGTACGAGAATAAAGATAGAGTCCCATTCCACACGTCAATACCGACAAGAATGAAATTTATAGGAAGAGGAAAATCCGTCGACTTTAGAAATCGTGAGGGTTCGAGTCCCTCTATCCCCAAAAAGGCCCGTTTGATTCCCCAATTATTTATCCGATCCGCTCTTTTCATTTCGTTAGCGGTTTAAAATTCGTTATGTTTTTCAATCATTCTACTCTTTTACAAATGGATCTGATTGTGGAAATTTTTTTTTTTCTTATTACAATATTTGTGATATATATGATACGCGTACAAATGAACATCTTTGAGGAAGGTATCCCCACTTCCAATTTGAATGATTAACAATACATATCATTTCTTGTACTGTATTAAAACTTATAAAGTTTTCTTTTTGAAGATCCAAGAAATTACAAGGTCTGGATAAAGCTTTGTAAGACTTTTTTTGTCTTTTTAATTGACATAAACTCAAGTTATCTATTAAAATAAGGACGATGCACGGATAATGGTCGGGATAGCTCAGCTGGTAGAGCAGAGGACTGAAAATCCTCGTGTCACCAGTTCAAATCTGGTTCCTGGCACATGATTTATTTGTATGAGTATCCGTTTTACAAATGAATTGATATGGGTCAACATACATATTCATTACTAGTCTATATCATAATAGATACTTATCTATCTAGGTGTCTGAGAATATACCCTTTCCAGAATTATAGAATAGATGAGTAAAGAGTATGTCTATAAAATCTGTAAAATAAAAAAAAATTAGATTTTACTTCCTTTTCTTTTTTATTTGTTCATACGGTGCCTCTTACCGTTCAAAAACAATGTTAATACTTTAGATATTTAATACTTCATACATATTAAAATAGAAAGGTTAAATTAATTGGTTGAAAGACTCAAAGGTATAGTCTCGCGGAGTTGAAAGGTGGGAATAACCAAGATTCATTTCAGATACAGTACAAATAAAATCCAAGCCCTCCTCTCATTTCGTTGTCTTTTCTTTTCATATTCTATTTCTTCATTTCCTCCTATGTGACTTTGTCGAACTCATTTAAGGTTTGTGCGTGGTACATAGTTCATGATGCGAAACTCTTTTGGGTCATCCTAATACTAATTGTATTTTTTTAATTGTCTTGTTTTTTTTTTTATTTATCCTTTTTATTTCTATTTTTTATTGTTTCTATTTTTATATATTATATATTTATTTATTTGAATAGAAACAATTTTTTTTTTATTCTATTTATTTTGTATTATTTATTTGTATTTGATTTATATTTTATTTCGTTTTATTTAGCCCATTTAGAATAGAATGCGAATGAGACTTCCATTACGCTCTTTGGTCTATAAGAGAACGTACAAACATTATTTGAATACCTGGAGTTGTAGAAGTGAAAATTAGTTTCTTATTTTATTATTTATATTTAATTTTATTATTTATATTTAATGATTTAATGAGCATCCTGTATTTCATAAAAATTCGGGGCAATATAATCCTTACGTAAGGGCCATCCTATCCAACTTTCGGGCATTAAGATACGTTTCAGACGTGGATGATTATCATAAAAGATTCCCAACATATCATAAGATTCCCTTTCTTGAAAATCCGCACTTTTCCAAACCCAGAAAACAGACGGAATTCTAGGATTCCACCTTGGGGCAAATACTTTTATACATACCTCTTCTGGTTGATCTATACCATAAGCTATTCTCGTAAGATGATACACACTAGCTAACAGTCCGCCCGGTGCTACATCATAGGCACATTGGGAACGTAAATAATTGTAACCATATACATATAAAATGACAGCAATGGAATGCCAATCCCCAGGCTTTATTTGTAAAGTCTCTATTCCTTGGTAGTCGAAGCCCAAAGATCTATGAACTAACCCATGTTTGGCTAGCCAAGCAGACAAACGACCTTGCATCTTTTTTATCTCCCCCACATTTTGATTTGTATAAAACTTTTATTTGTCTCTATAAGTTAAGTATTTCACATTTACGATGAAATTTATGAAAATTATTGTTTGTTATTATGTAAAAAAATGTGAAAAAAAAAAAAAATCCTGCCTAATTCACTAATTCGGGGGAAGATACCGAACTCTTGTTGTATTTGAAAAATATTTCAAGAGGGATCTCCGAAGTCGATGTAGATGGTGGTTGATCGAGTAATCCTCGATCATAATTTCCAGTATGAGTACTTCG